TATTTGGGGGGGCGGAAAGCAACATATTTTTTTTAATAAAAAAGGGAATATCTACCGAATTGAACCGTTGTAAATTTCAATTTGAATTAGGAATTCCACGGACAATACAAGCGGTTATTAACTATAATATACATTTGATGGTATGTAATACCATTATGTATTACAAATTACTATAAAGTAGGAGGGTTTAAAATGCGAGATCTAAAAACATATCTCTCCGTGGCACCGGTAGTAAGTACTATATGGTTCGGGGCTTTAGCGGGTCTATTAATTGAGATCAATCGTTTATTCCCGGATGCATTGGTATTCCCATTTTTTTCATTCTAGTTATTGACTTGGGAAGGGGTGAAGAAGATTAGAAAAACAATCAAATATCTGTGACTAATCCCCTTCCCCTTCTTTTTTTTAGAGTTTTTAGACTTAGAATAAGTTAGAAAAGAGAAAGAATCAAAATGGATTCAATCAACCTCAGTCAAACTCGGACTCGGCGCCGGGTTCCAAGTGAGAACGAAAATGAGAATGTGATGGCTAGGGCAACAATATCATACAAGAGACTTAAATGAAAAACTGTACTGCGATTCTAACTTTAGAAATCATTGTATTACTATATTTTCTATTTGATTGCAACGAAATCTTTCATAATTTGATTTTGAGTTACCAACTTCTCTTTTTTTCTTCATTTTGGATCGGAAAATGGAAGAGTTGCGTGAATCAAAAATCCAAAGGAGGTTCATGGCCAAGGGTAAAGATGCCCGAGTAACAGTTATTTTGGAATGTACTCGTTGTGTTCGAAACGGTGTTAATAAGGAATCAATGGGGATTTCCAGATATATTACTCAAAAGAATCGACACAATACGCCTAGTCGATTGGAATTGAGAAAATTCTGTCCCCGTTGTTACAAACATACGATTCATGGGGAGATAAAGAAATAGATCGAACCGATCGTCTGTGTGTCACCCTTTTCCAATCCAAGGAAGATGCAAAATTACATATATTAGACATATTTATTTGAGATTTCAATATAAACAAACCAAATCCTATTTCTTAATTCTAAAGCATTTTAGATCCGATCGAAATAGGATTTTCGGGATAAGGAATAAACAAACCATGGATAAATCCAAGCGACTCCTTCTTAAATCCAAACGATCTTTTCGTAAGCGTTTGCCCCCGATTCAATCGGGGGATCGAATTGATTATAGAAACATGAGTTTAATTAGTCGATTTATTAGTGAACAAGGAAAAATATTATCTAGACGGGTAAATAGATTGACCTTAAAACAGCAACGCTTAATTACTATTGCTATAAAACAAGCTCGTATTTTATCTTTGTTACCTTTTCTTAATAATGAGAAACAATTTGAAAGAAGCGAGTCGACCGCTAGAACTATTGGTCTTAGAACCAGGAATAAATAGGCTTACTCTTCAATTGAATTAAAATTATAATCCAAACTCAATCGCAGATTGATGCTTTGTTCGAAAAATCCGCAAATCTAGATTTGATTGTCGTGTCGTAAGAAAAAAAAAGAATAGGGGAAGAAGAATAAATCTTTTTTATCATATTTTATCAGACTAATTTCTACTCTACCTTCTCGGAGTTCATTCTCCAGAGAACTCCATTTTAAGCATTCCGCTGGATTCTTTCCAATCTTCTTATTTTATGATCTCATTGGAAATCATATAAAGACAATTCCTATTTAATATAGCGATTTGGGCAAGTATTTTACGATTAAGAAGCAACTGCCTCTTGTACAGATTGTGTATGAATCTACTATAACTGTAGTCTACCTTATTATATCGAATTACTGCATTTATTCGAGTGATCCACAACTGTCGAAAATTTCTTTTTTGCCTACCCCTATCCCGATAAGCTGAAGCCAAAGCTCTTATTTTCTGTTGAGTAATAGTTCGAGTAAGTCTTGAATGAGCCCCTCGAAAGCTTGATGCAAATAAACTAATTTTTGTTCTACGTCTCCGAGCTATATATCCTCGTTTAATTCTAGTCATTGAATAAATGAAACTTTGATGAATAACTAATTGATTTCCTTTCTTTCAGTTATTCCTTTCTCCTTTCCTAGTCTATTAATAACAAAACGTATTTTTCCAATGTATAAAATAAAAATTCCAATGGCTTTTGCTACTATAACCTTCCCGACCACGATTTCTTTTTTTGTTCTATTCTAGTCACCCGACAATACGAAATTGTATTGGTACTAGGTATAAAAAAAAAAAAAAACATAGAGTAAATAAATCAAAATAGAAATGGATAAAGAAATAGTGGGTTACTTCGTTTCTATGGTTACTTCTTAAACGGTGAGGTCCTCTCTATACACCGGAGCTCCTTCTTTTATTTCATCAATGTTATTGTTAACTTGTACAGTTCACCCTGTTTGGCTCTACCCATGAATTAGCTAGTAATCGGTCTTTCACAACGAGATCCACCTATACAGTAACGGTATTTAATTATGAAGATTAGTTGGGTAGCTGACCCTCTTAGTCCGTTCTTGGAAGAATAAGGCCATAATCTTTCTGTTAAATAGGATTTCCTCTGCTTAATGGATAAGCATTTGTTACCAATGGAGAATTCTTTCTCATCTAAAATTGAAAATTGAGGTGATTGGATTTGCACCAATAGAAACCATAAATTTGATACACAATAAAAAGATACGATAAATCTTTTTTATTTTTAGGTAGTGAACGGAGTTCTTCCATTCATTCTATCCTATTCACTGGTACTTATCACTGATACGGGACAAATTTTTTACTTTCTTTTGTCCCGGTCCATGGTCTGAACGAGTCGCACATACACCCTAGTACATGTTCCTCGACGCTGAGGGCATCCCCGAAGGGCGGGCGATTTGGTGACATTTCTGATTGGCTGTCTTGTGTTTCTAATAAGTTGTTTAATAGTTGGCATGTTGAATTGTATACATAATGAGTTGGTTTAGATCAATCCTAACCGGATGATTATGAATCACTTCTATATTAATAGGATTAATAGTAATAGAAAATATTATATTAACCCCCAGTAAGAAGATAAAATCGAAAATTTATAATTTTTGCGTGAAATCCCTGCTATTTTTTATTCAATCGCTACAAGATCAACAATTCCATGAGCTTGGGCTTCTGTTGCTGACATAAAAACATCCCTTTCCATGTCTTCGGATACAACCCATAGGGGTTTGCCTGTTCTTTGTACATAAACCCTTGTGATGGTTTCGCGCAGCTTCAGTAGTTCTTCCGCTTCCAGGATAAATTCTCCCGTTTGTGCCTCATAAAAAGAACTAGCAGGTTGATGGATCATTACCCTGATGATTTAATAAATGGTTTTCTCTATCTCGCATGATCATGATGAGTCAAAGATAATAAAAAAAAAAGATAGGATTAACAACCGTACAGGCATCCTTTGTGCAGTGCATACGGCTCTACAATGGAATTCATTTTTACCTTCCATCGAAGGAATAGAAAATAGAGGATCTATCAGACCCAGAGCAGTAAATGATCCAATAACCACCCTTCCCTTTTTTTTTTAGTAATTTAAAAATACTATGATGGTTCCGTTGCTTTATTATTTCGTTTGTTATTCAGCAATCCCAAAGTTTCTTTTTTTTCGTATTTACATTTTCAAATATTAAAATAAATATTTCGTAGTCTTTCATAACAGAAATATTGTTAAGAGCCTTCCGTCGTGAAAACAAAAAAGTTTGTGACGCTGAAAGAGGCCTCTGATAAATCAGCTAAAATCGGAAATGCCTTTTATCTCATACTACTCTTTCGATACATAATCTAATGGTTTCGAAAAAAAACAAGAAAAAATAAATTCTCATATCGAATTCAAAGTGCCATGCTATTATTACTTAATATTCATATTTTATATGGCGAAGGCATAGTTTTCTTTTTTGTCTCAAAAAAAAAAAAAACTCATTGGCGCCGAGCGTGAGGGAATGCTAGACGTTTGGTAATTTCTCCTCCGACCAGAATAAAAGATCCCATTGAAGCGGCTAATCCCATGCATATTGTCTGTACATTTGGTCGCACAAATTGCATAGTATCATAAATAGCTACTCCGGGTATTACCCATCCACCGGGAGAGTTTATAAATAAATACAGATCTTTGGTATCATCCTCTATACTGAGATATACCATAAGACCAATAAGTTGATTCGAGATCTCGCTATCAACCTCTTGGCCTAAAAAAAGTAATCTTTCTCGATAAAGTCGGTTGATTAGGATAAAATTGTATCCCTTAAGAACCATACGGGCACCTTTTGATGCATACGGTTCAAAAAATAGCGAAAAAAAGAATCAATGTTTAGATTCTAGCCTTCTTTAGAGGACTCTTTCTAACTTCTAATGAAGGGGCTTTTTCTTCCCTTCCATTTTTCAAAAAAGATGAGTTTTGTCCTTTGGCCCGCGGTCGTTTATCTATACTATAAATTTCAATAAATAAAAAACCAATTCATTAAATTTGAAATTTATCGAACTAACTTTTCATTGATGTATTGTTTCATCGAGATCAAATTTCAATTGCGATGTCATTTTCTTGTTCCCGAATGGTCTTCTTCAATTCTTTTAGGTTTATGCTCTACTCCGAGTAAAGATCTGCCCGATTTGGATTTGCACATATAGGACAAATGCCCCAATAGCATGTCTTTTTGCTACGACTTCTTTTTTTTTTTCAATTTACTTCATGCTTTTAACCAAATATTCAACCAACGTATTCATCATATTACTCGATTGATTAACAGTTTTATATCAATGCTATTTATAAATAGAATATGATACAAGTAGTAATCATAGAATAGATAGAGTCCAAATTGAGGTTTTTTTAAGCGGAGCCTGGATACTTCATTTTATTAGTACAACCAAGAAAACCATAAATTATTCTAATTGATAATATTAATCTGGATACCCCCCAAAAAATAGATCTAATTGCACTTCACGCTCCAAATTTTTGATAATTAAATCAATCTGTCTTGGGCGAAAGAGAGGATATCTCGATCGGGGGAGAGAACGGGGAAATACCATATGACCCAATATATCTGACAAGTCGCACTATACGTCAACCCACGATGCATCTTCCTCTCCAGGACTTCGAAAAGGTACTTTTGGAACACCAATAGGCATTAAAGCAAAGAAAAAAGAATTAAGTACTATAGCTCACTTTGATGTGGAAGCGTAACAACGGGTTTATTGTCTTAATAAAAAAGATTGGCCTTTATCAGATTTTATCTTTTAGCATATTTTATACATAGATTTTTATACATAGATTGAATAAGTTCATAAAAAAGGAAAACAGAATGAATAAAGGAAAATTCTTCCGAATAGGTCTTTTGAATGATGAACAAATATGTATACATTCACTCATATAAACTCATATAAAATAGGATCAATTCCCATCCACCATTGCGTATTGGTACTTATCGAGTATAGAATAGATCTGCTTCTTTTTGTTCCTACGAATAGAATAGAATTGTTCCATTATTACTAAAAGAATAGACCAAATATTAATCCTTTCGCCAAGATAATCCCCTCAAAAAGGGGAGGTCCATAGCATAGTTTTTTTCAGTGCAATAAAGTTACATAGTGTCTATTTTTCGTTGATAAAGGGGTATTTCCATGGGTTTGCCTTGGTATCGTGTTCATACCGTTGTATTGAATGATCCCGGTCGTTTGCTTTCTGTTCATATAATGCATACAGCTCTAGTTGCTGGTTGGGCCGGTTCAATGGCCCTATACGAATTAGCAGTTTTTGATCCCTCTGATCCTGTTCTTGATCCAATGTGGAGACAAGGTATGTTCGTTATCCCCTTCATGACTCGTTTAGGAATAACCAATTCATGGGGGGGTTGGAGTATCACAGGAGGGACTATAACGAATCCGGGTATTTGGAGTTACGAAGGTGTGGCCGGAGCACATATTGTGTTTTCTGGATTGTGCTTCTTAGCAGCTATCTGGCATTGGGTGTATTGGGATCTAGAAATATTTTGTGATGAACGTACAGGAAAACCTTCTTTGGATTTGCCGAAGATTTTTGGAATTCATTTATTTCTCTCAGGGTTGGGTTGCTTTGGTTTTGGCGCATTTCATGTAACAGGATTGTATGGTCCGGGAATATGGGTATCCGATCCTTATGGATTAACCGGAAGGGTACAAGCTGTAAATCCTGCGTGGGGTATCGAAGGGTTTGATCCTTTTGTTCCGGGCGGAATAGCCTCTCATCATATTGCAGCAGGTACATTGGGCATATTAGCGGGTCTATTCCATCTTAGTGTTCGTCCGCCCCAACGTCTATACAAAGGATTACGTATGGGAAATATTGAAACCGTCCTTTCCAGTAGTATCGCTGCTGTCTTTTTTGCAGCTTTTGTTGTTGCTGGAACTATGTGGTATGGTTCAGCAACTACCCCGATTGAATTATTTGGGCCCACTCGTTATCAATGGGATCAGGGATACTTCCAGCAAGAAATATATCGAAGAGTTAGTGCCGGGCTAGCCGAAAATCAAAGTTTATCAGAAGCTTGGTCTAAAATTCCTGAAAAATTAGCTTTTTATGATTACATCGGGAATAATCCCGCAAAGGGTGGATTATTCAGAGCGGGTTCCATGGACAACGGGGATGGAATAGCTGTTGGGTGGTTAGGACACCCTGTTTTTAAAGATAAAGAAGGGCGCGAACTTTTTGTACGCCGTATGCCGACCTTCTTTGAAACATTTCCGGTTGTTTTAGTAGACGGAGACGGAATTGTTAGAGCCGATGTTCCTTTTCGAAGAGCAGAATCGAAGTATAGTGTTGAACAGGTCGGTGTAACTGTTGAGTTCTATGGCGGTGAACTCAATGGAGTTAGTTATAGTGATCCTGCTACTGTGAAAAAATATGCTAGACGTGCTCAATTGGGTGAAATTTTTGAATTAGATCGTGCTACTTTGAAATCCGATGGGGTTTTTCGTAGCAGTCCAAGGGGTTGGTTTACTTTTGGGCATGCTTCGTTTGCTTTGCTCTTCTTCTTCGGACACATTTGGCATGGTGCTAGAACCTTGTTCAGAGATGTCTTTGCTGGGATTGACCCAGATTTGGACGCTCAAGTGGAATTTGGGGCATTCCAAAAACTTGGAGATCCAACTACAAAAAGAGTATAGTCTGATACAAGATTGCTCTGTTCCTTTTTTCCTTTATTTTGTGATTTGACATAGAATAGATAGGGTACTGGATAAATCTTGATTCGGATTGCTGACTTTTCATTTCTTTGATTCTTGTCTTGGTCTTTTTTTTATCCGGAAAAAGATCCCAACTAAACAGGTATGGAAGCTATAATTGTAAACCGAAATCAAATCTATGGAAGCATTGGTTTATACATTCCTCTTAGTCTCGACTCTAGGAATAATTTTTTTCGCTATCTTTTTTCGCGAACCGCCTAAAGTTCCAACTAAAAAGGTGAAATGATTTCTCATTATCTCAATTGAAGTGATGAGCCTCACAATATTGTGAGGCTCATCACTTCAACTAGTCCCCGTGTTCCTCGAATGGATCTCTTAGTTGTTGAGAGGGTTGCCCAAAAGCAGTATATAAGGCATACCCAGTAAAACTTACAAGTAAACCAGATATAGAGATGGCAACTAGGGTTGCTGTTTCCATTATTATATAATTTCAAGACCACAATGGATCTATGATAAGATCATTTATTTACAACGGAATGGTATACAAAGTCAACAGATCTCACTGAATAAAAAAAAATATAGGATTATTTATGGCTACACAAACCGTTGAGGATAGTTCTAGATCTGGGCCAAGACGAACTATTGTAGGGGATTTATTGAAACCATTGAATTCGGAATATGGTAAAGTGGCTCCTGGGTGGGGAACTACGCCTTTGATGGGTGTCGCGATGGGTTTATTTGCGATATTCCTATCTATTATTTTGGAGATTTATAATTCTTCCATTTTACTGGACGGAATTTCAAGCAATTAGATTCGATTCACAAGAACCCCTAAATAACTTTTCAATAAAAAGTAAAGTATGTAGGTTTCCGCTTTTTAGCCCACTATTTTTTGGTAGTTCGATCGTGGAATTTCTTTTTTTTTTTCTGTATTTCCGGAATATGAGTGTGTGACTTGTTAGAATTGATCCTATGGATACGACAGAGAAGAAGTCGGTCATCTTGATCAAGATGATTTTATCTCGTTGGATATTCAGTCTAGGCTAGTATCTGGAGCACAGAATATATGAAATATATTCAAAAATATTAGAACTATGATTCATACTTATCAGACCTCGTGGCCGGACTCCGAAAAAAGAGTTAGAAGTGAGAAATTCTAAAAATTTTATTCTTTCGTTTATACTTATTTTGGTTAAAGGATAAACGTTTCTTTGTCTTTTTTTCATTATATTCAGTCATTGAATAAGCATTGAATAAGTGATAATCCAAGGGTTCTTACTCAGGGAATTTTTGAACTTTTTTTGGAAGGTTTTATTGATGAATCATCGTGGTTCTAGTATGAATCTAAGGTTTTAATTGATTCATAGGGTCTTAACAAGAGAATTCCTATCAATAATAAAGAAAACAAGAGTAAAGTCGCATTACACACAAATCAAAGAAAAAAATAGGTAAATAGAAGATTCAAGAGGCCTCTAATGATCAATATAAATACGAATGAGCCGACTTGATATTTGGGCATTATAACTACAAAGAAGACTTTTCGGATTTTGATTCTTTCGTATCTTCAGAGAAAAAATTGAATCATAGCATTAAGAAGTTTGAAACTTTTTAGTACATATATCCGTTACGAGCGGTATTTGGGTGTTTCTGTTTGAGCCGTATGAGACGAAATTCTCATATACGGTTCTCTGAGGGGGATCCCCTTGGTTTACCTATCTCAATAAAGTGTATGATTGGTTCGAAGAACGTCTTGAAATTCAGGCGATTGCAGATGATATAACTAGCAAATACGTTCCTCCTCATGTCAACATATTTTATTGTCTAGGAGGAATTACGCTTACTTGTTTTTTAGTACAAGTAGCTACGGGGTTTGCTATGACTTTTTACTATCGTCCGACCGTTACTGAGGCTTTTGCTTCTGTTCAATATATAATGACGGAAGCTAACTTTGGTTGGTTAATCCGATCAGTTCATAGGTGGTCGGCAAGTATGATGGTCTTAATGATGATCCTGCACGTATTTCGCGTGTATCTTACTGGTGGCTTTAAAAAACCTCGTGAATTGACTTGGGTTACAGGTGTGGTTCTGGCGGTATTGACCGCATCCTTTGGTGTAACTGGTTATTCCTTACCTTGGGACCAAATTGGTTATTGGGCAGTCAAAATTGTAACAGGTGTACCGGAAGCTATTCCAGTAATAGGGTCGCCTTTGGTAGAGTTATTACGAGGAAGTGCTAGTGTGGGACAATCTACCTTGACTCGTTTTTATAGTTTACACACTTTTGTATTACCTCTTCTTACTGCCGTATTTATGTTAATGCACTTCCCAATGATACGTAAGCAAGGCATTTCTGGTCCTTTATAGAGAATAGAAATCATAGATTTGTAATTAGTTATTTATGATTACTCGGGGGAGGAAGAAGAGTATTTCATTGCTGCAAATATGGATTATTGAAAAATAAGACATGTATTTGGATATTTCCCTTCAACTCCACGAAATTTTATTCGTTATTTTTCACTAATAGTTGAAGGGAATTCTTCGAAGAGAAAATGGATTATGGGAGTGTGTGACTTGAACTATTGATTGGGCCGTGTGGATATATGTCTTTTTATCTGCCACACTGGGATTCACAACCAAATGTGTCTTTATTCCAACCACCGTGAAAGCTCCATACAGAGGGTAGGCTGGTTCGCTTGAAGAGAATCTTTTCTATGATCAGACTTGACCATGTCGTGCATGAACAGGCTCCGTAAGATCCAGTAGAATAGGTGATATATATGGCATAATCCAGATTATGTTTTATCTATTTCACTTACTTAATAGTATGAAAATGCATTCATTTCC